CGCGTCTGGACGGGCGGAATGGATGAGCGAAAGGTGCCATGGAGTGAGGAATACCCCGAGTCTCATGTAAGACAACTAAACGCACCTCGAGGTGCTGCCGAGGAACTGGGGGACCTTCTCGAGCACAGGATAGGCAATTGAGAGATAGAGCTAGCCTATTCGTTATGGGGAATCAATGCTCCGGGCCGAAAAGAATAGAGCTTACCTCCGGCACCAGGCTTTCTCCGGCGCATATTAGCTTAGCTGCGCTTAATAGGCCGGCTTCCTCTCTGGCGGCCACTTACCTTACCCACGCTACACTCCCACTCCAAGCTACGCCTGCTGAGCAAGATGCATTGCAATTTCCTCTTCTGTGGACGCACCGGAATATTCTCCAGGACGAGAAGATAAAGACTTTTATGGCGGGCTTTCTCTCGTAAAGCCAAAGACGCCCCAAGACAAGGGGGAAGGGGACATAATCAATAGAACCTGGCTGGGCCCATTCCTAACCTGTTTCGAAAAGGTTCGCTCATGCTGGAGGGAGCATCCCCACTTAGTGATCGGTCCGCTAGTTCGCGCAAATCCGAATAAGTTATCACGGACGAGCCACATGCAGGGAAACTTGCACGTGTGGTTCTGGCCGGGCTTTCCTGAGGTATCTAATAACCTTGCTTCTGCTCGCCGCTGGCGCACCTCTCCTAACTATTGCCCATTTATTCCGGAATAATCTTTTTAGGAGGGACAATTTTACATATTTCTGCCAAATCCTTCTATTATTAAGTACGGCTGGTACCATTTCGATGTGTTTCGATTCTTCCGAACAAGAGAGGTTTGATGCTTTTGAATTCATTGTATTAATTCCACTTCCTACTCGCAGTATGCTCTTTATGATCTCGGCTCATGATTCAATTGCCATGTATTTAGCTATTGAGCCTCAAAGTTTATGTTTTTATGTGATGGCAGCATCAAAAAGAAAGTCTGAATTTTCCACGGAAGCCGGCTCGAAATATTTGATCTTAGGTGCATTTTCCTCTGGAATCTTACTGTTTGGGTACGACCGGACAACTACCGATATCTAAAAATCTCCTTTCTTAGCTTAGAATGTTGTTGTTAAATATATATCGTAAACTATCGGATCGGGTATTACTTAGATGTGAAACTTGCAGACCTCATTGGTGATCTTACGGGGGGAACTAAATATAAAAGAATATATAGACTTGTAGAGACCCTCTATGTAGTTGTCTATCTGAGGCGATCGATCTACATCTTTCCTCATAGCCCCGGGGCTGTGTCTCGATCTCCTACGTGCGAAATCTGAGGGACTAGTTCCTATGGAGATTCCCCTTGGTCTAATTCCACGCCTTATGACGAAAGGAGAGTCGGCGTGGCGTAAAGTGAAGATTGAGGGAAATAGAGATAAATTCCCTTCTGGGGTATTCCGAAGGTGTAACCTAGGCAACGAAAGAAAAAGGGGCCCGAGACTTCAACTAGAGGAGCGACCAGTTGGTTCACCAAACCCCGACCCAGCGTCACGCGTTCTCCAGGTCCGAAGGGATCCAGTGCCCAACTACCGACTCCTTCCGGAATTGCGTTATCGGAGCCGAGCCAGGAATGGCCGTTAGTGGACACCCACCACTTTTCACCGGTTAGAGAGGCCCTCTTTAATACATTAAGAAAAGATGTTCACAGGGGCCAGAAAGACTCGGTCATAGGAACTTAGACCGCCTACGCGCTGGTAAACGAAAACCACCTCGACCGGATCAGAGTAAACAACAATGTCGAATCAGGCCGCCCCTTGCCTTGAAAGAATTCACAGGCGGCCACCAGCTTTCAAAAATTAAATAAATAAGGGGAGATCTGCTGCTTACTGCTCACGGAAACATCCGACCTATACTATAGTCAAGTCGTCCGCCTATCTTTCTTTCTGATCTCTCTTCCTTCTATTTATCATATTTTTTGCTTTGACCAATTCAAGGTGAAAAAAAATGGGGTTGGCTAAAGCTAAAAAAGGGGAAGAGAGGATAGCTTTGGGGTACGCTCACTTCTGCATTTTTAGGTTATCGAGATTATCAATCGCTCTTTTTAGTGGGGAGGAATAGTGCGTGAATGGCGGTTCTCAGACGAGGGAATCGTTCCTCTCTAAAAAAAAAAGATAGGCTAGAATGAATGCTTCTATCGATAGAGCTTTCACGTCTGCATATAGAATCGTTTTTTTGCCTTTCCATTCCGTTCTTACTATATCATGGGCTGTTGGGTTGGAATCCGTGTGATGGTTCGAGAGTCAAATATTCTTCGCATCCATCTTCGGCCTTGTGTTAGAAATGTCCCGCGGGACTGAGTTAGTGGTCGAGTCGTTTTTGGTAATTGACACCCGTCGCATTAGTTTCAATTCATATGTTACCATTCATAGTGAAGTAGCCCTCTTTTTGATGTCTTAGTGCCTTATTCTATCTATCAAAGTCCTTCTTTGTCTATAGCTCGGGTCAGTCCCCCATGGTCTGCTTTGATTTTCTCGAACAGTGCCGGCCCGCATCAGGGACTCTCGTGCGAGCCATACAACGTTCCCAGGCAGGAACTGCTCCTTTCCTTGAGCTCCCTATTTAGTTCCTCCCATCCCAGCCAGGCGTTGATCTCGCAACGGCCCTCCAGCATGTCCTCATATCGCGTCCGTCACCACAGCAGCGCATCCCCAGATAGATACTAGCCATTGTGACTTGGTCGTAAAAAGGGGCACAAACAGAAAGTACTATTCCATATCCCAAAAGTTAGTCTTCGATCCTTAGCATCTCGGGTGCCAACGCTTTGGTTTCGCTTGATTCGAACCATCTCCGTCGAGCCACTGCTTACGGCCTTATGTAGTATGGGGACCTCGCCCCTATTCTCTAAAGCTTGCCACCCCGTGGAAGGTCACACAAGAAGGCTATTCGACCGACAAAACTTAGGAATTAGTGCGTGCTGAAAAATTTACTTTTCTTTCTAAGTGAAGGGCAGGAGAAAGAATCTTGCATCTATCTCGAGTTGCTCCCTTGAGCGATCTATCCCTGGTTTTGTGACGTCGAGTTTGCTCTATTCTCTTAGCTCGGGCTCCTGCTTAGCTTCGCGCATGATAATGATAGCGGCATTCTTTTTTTTGTTTTGGGGAAGGAAGTCGCTCGCTAGTGCACTGCACCTCACCCAAGGTTCACGTCGCTAGGTCAATTCATGCTTCGACGCACTCCCGCCTCGTGTTTTCGACAGAGTGTTGTGCCATACTTCGAGAATGACACGGTTCGGAGGAACTCTAACTCATTTGGGTGAAAACTCCTTCTTCCAATCCCGTAGAGAGGCCCGGAAGAATAACAAGACGATTGACCAATTGAATCATCTTAAATTAAAGACATCATGCCCTAGACGCGAAGGTGAGTAAGAGAGCCGGGTGAATTCTGCGAAGATAGAAGAGCGGACTTCTGAGGAGACTGGAAGCCTATAAATAATAGGAATGGCAAACTGGAACCTCATCCTTCAAAGGTTTGGTGTATATGTGTCCTATTCGTAACGACCCCGACCTTGCGTCATGGAAAGTGGCAAAAAGCCTAAGACTCTACGGGCTAGCCGGGCCTAAAGGAGCTTATAAAATTCCACCTATGTAGTGGCTCGCATTCAACAACTAAGAGTCTTCCTTCTCATCTCCTTATTTTGAATTCCATGATTCTTCATTTCCCACCCTAGCCGCCCTTCCTTAACAAGATGGCTCGGAGCAAGCCAAGCAAAGTCTTACGTTATCTACTATCTTTTTTTTTAGCGCAGAAGGGGGGTAAGCACACAATGAAATAGGTGGAGAGTCACATTTCTTTATAAAGCCCAAAAGCCCGTTTAGCCCTTCGGACTAAGGCGTGACCATAGGATCTCACAGTGTCGGAATGAGTTGAAGACGAGATGTGGTGTCCAGTCGGATAGGGCGAGGCGAGAAGGGGAACAAGGATCAAAACAGGCATGGTGCTTAGGGCGGCCTCTTTCATTTCCTGACGTTGGGTTCATTCGCGAACGAGACAAGTTTAGCTAGGAGCCTCCTTATTGCCCAGCCCCCTTCTTAGTTGCCGAAGTATAGGCCCGCGTGAGATCAAAGTAACCTGCCGTCCGTTCGCTTTGTTTTGGTCTTGACGTGCTTTGAAAAACATAGATATATTATTTGCACTAGAACACTGACGATAGACCCACCGGGAACACATTCACTACTAGGCATTGACATCTTAATGCCTTGCAATCAGGACATTGATCGATCTTTATGCTTCCCAGCAGCTATACAATACGAATCGGCTACCAGTACCTATTAAGTTAAGTTAAGACCGCTCGAGTTCTTGAGACCGGGGAGGGGCACCCCCAGTGCAGGGCCAATTTCAGTGCCGGTTGGAGACCTGGTTCGAGATGCATATCTTGAAAGAGAGCCATCACCTCGCCCAACATCCCTTCCTTTTCAATAGTAAATTCGAGAGCCAAATCCAAAAGCTTAATTAAAAAGCAGTTGATCTTGATCCAATTCCCGATGCATAGGGCGAAATCTGGTTGAAGCCCCCGGTCATTTTTAGTAGTGCTGCTCGCTATAAATATCTTTTTGAGGACAGCTGACGTCAAAAATTGTAGTTAATTATGAATCTTCTTCTCAGAAAGACCATCGAAGAAGAGCATATCCACCTTGAAGACCTTCTGGAAAGTCGCCTATGGAAAGAGCATACCCAACCAATATGAGCCTGTCCGAGACTTGCCATTCCCATGGAAGAAAGTTTCCCTGCGTATTGATTCATTACCGACTGAACGGAATATGCTTGCTTCTATTCCCTCCGAGCGATTAACCGTGATTGTATAGCTGTACGGAATCCCCTGGGGAGTTAAGGGATAGGTGAAAGAGGAGGGGGTGGAAGAACTACTTCAAGTCATCCATAAGATTCCATACCTTTCTGGCTATACGGAAGGGCGGAATGGATCATCAGAGGGTGGAAATTAACTCCAATTGGAATACTGGCTTTTCCATAGGGATTGCATGCCCATTTTAGGGATTAATCACTTCACGGGAGAGAACACGAGGGATGAGCGACGATCGGCCTACGTTTTGACTAGTCATCATCGGTTTACCCGCTTGCTGAAACCACCCTCCATAGCCGATTGGATGGTTGGATAGCCACTCAACTCTTCACTATACTTCCTGTATCCCACTCCCCTCTCTATCTCTCTCGACCCATTCACCGGAGTATGTTGGGCTGGAATGCCTCCATTCCCATCTCTTTATGATCTCTGGGCCTTCCCGCTATGAGATATTCCCGGCGCAGAAGCATATTCATGCATAATACTCAAATAATAATTTCCCCTCTCCATATAGGGGTAGGAATCCCTAGAAGAGGATAGAAGGTCATTTTGTCATCAGTGGAAAAGCATGCGTGATAAGGATACTCCTCTATGCGAATGTTCTAGCTTTCAAAGGACGGGGAGGAGGAAGGGAGTTTCGGGAACAAAGCCCCCGGATTTAAAAGTGAAGCCCTACCCTAGTAATATCTTTTCCCTATCTAAGCTATATCAACATAGCCAACTATAAAACTAATGCGCTTGTCAATGAATTCTTGGTGTAATACGTAAATGATTGGTGTCAGAATTTTTCACTGATCAGTCTCATCCGTGTAATAATTAGGAATTCCTCTTCCAACTCGTCCCGGAATGGGCGTTATGGCAAAGAACAAGAAGAACACAAAAGGAGGAATTTGTCCAATAGTAACAAATGGTGCCTCCACAGGTTGACATCCGATCCAACCTAGTAGTAAGCGATCCGCCAAAAGCAACCAAAATATTCCTTGGTGAATAGGGCGAAAACTTGAACTACGCACGTACATACTTTTAAAAAAAGGTAAAGCCAACAGACATATAAAAACAGGTGCTATTGCGGCTACACCTCCCGATTTGTCAGGTATACTACGAAGAATGGCATGGATCGGTAGGAAATACCATTCCGGCACAATATGAGGCGGGGTGGGCATCGGATTAGCAGGTATATAATTGTCGGGATGCCCCAAAACATTAGGAGCATAAAAAATCCAAATGGAAAAAAAGATAGCAAAAGCTACCCAACCTACTAGATCCTTTACATAAAAATAAGGGTAAAAAGAAATTTGATCCATCTCTGAATGTACACCCAATGGATTATTTGATCCATATTGATGCAATGCGGCCAGATGAAGAAGACTGGCGCCTACTAAAATAAAGGGGAGTAAATGATGAAGACTAAAAAAACGATTTAAGGTGGCATTGTCCACGGAGAAACCACCCCAAAGCCAAGTAACTATGGTATCTCCTACTACAGGTATGGCGCTAGCTAAGCTTGTAATTACTGTAGCTCCCCAAAAGCTCATCTGACCCCAAGGTGGTACGTATCCTGTAAAAGCTGTCACAATCATTAATAGGAAGATTACAACTCCGAGACACCGAACAAATTCCCTAGGACTGCTATAACTCGCATGATATAGACCACGAAAAATATGAAGGTGAACCACAATGAGAAACATACTTGCCCCATTAGCATGCATATAACGGAGCAACCAGCCCCCTTCAACATCTCTCATAACGTGTTCTACGCTGTTGAAAGCTAGATCCACATGAGGTGTGTAATGCATAGCTAAAAAAACGCCAGTCACTATCTGAATTACTAAACAAATACCAGCTAACGAACCGAAGCCCCACCAATAACTAAGATTGCTCGGGGTTGGATAATCTATCAAATGTTGATTAAGTGTGGAGGATATAGGTTGTTTTAGAAGAGATAATCGTTGGTTCCTTATAGTCATTTTTTTATCTTTCCTATCGTGACAACTCAGGTTCCCCCACCTTTTTTTCGTTCTGGGGCCCTACTTAAAAAGAATAAAGAATCAATTATTTATAGTACCTTTTCTTTCTTCCACCTCCGAAGGATGGAGGGGGTATACAGCGAAAGAAGCGAGCGTCGAAGGGGTCGGGTCATCCTGGGTTACTGAAGAGTCGGACGACTGCTCGGTGACCGAATCTGAGGGGTTTTTACCGCTTTCTCTTCTCCCCAGCACTCTCATCTTACTGCAACAAAGCAAGCTTAGGAATGAATCTAATGGAAATTTAGGTCTCTGTCCGCTTGGAATATTTTTATTTCCTCTTCGGTGAAAGAGGGCAAAGGTGTGTGGGAGAAATAATTCTAAAAGGAGAGAAGATTTCGTCCACCAAGCGGGACAGAGTGCGACCCCTAAGCAATTGGAGGTTCTCGTCCAGGGTCCATATCATCTGAAAACTTTTCCTGTTCGATTAACATAGCTAAATTTGATTTGAATAGGATGACTCAGCGTCAGGAAAAGTCAAGTAAGTCCCCCTTTTGCCTTGAAATAAATTGGTTTCGCTGCGCCCTGAATCAATAAAAAAGCTTTTTTTTTAATTCATCCCATTTTTTTGGGGCGAGGGTCTTTCATTAAAGGGGGGAAAAGAGGGGTGGGGCCGCCTTGCGCAGCTTTAGAAAGGAGACAATTTCATAAAGTAACTCTCTCCAACCTTTTATATCTATCCGGGCGAGATAAAGTCAATATGATATTTGCGTTGGTTTTTCCAACGAAACTAAGCACTTTTTTTTCTTTATCATTCGGAAGGCTCAGTCCCACACTCTGACTTCAATGATGGGAACAACCCCCGCACTCCGGCGCTCCAATGAACAACAGTTCTCCGCCTTACTTTATTTAGAATAGTGGTCGACCCCTCGGGAGTTACATTCGTAACTTAATGTTATGTTCACGTTCACGCGGTGATATTATATCCAAGAGTACTACCCTGTACGTAGTCTATGTCTGGGGAGCATACTTGACAGGAGATAGACACAGGCGGTAGATAGGTCCCCCACTTCGATTCCTGCCCCGTTAGCATCTCCGATCCGAGATAAGGGATTACTCCGTTAGGTCTTTTCGGTCCGGAGCCGGCCGGTAATGGACCTACTTACCTTGCTTGTGGACCAGCTGCGGAGCTAACCCTTGTTTTATGGGTTTGGCGGTTGCTACCAAGACGATTTCTTTATGCCCATCAAAGGACCTCGAGATGCTAATCCACGAAAAACGATACGAGAAATTCGAAAGAACTCATATACGGAACGAGGGCGACCCGTGGAAATACATCGGTTTCTTACTCGTGCAAAGGAACTATTTCTTGGCAACTTGGACAACTTATAACGAAGTTTGTCCCGCATATCACTAGGAAGATCGGAATCTTTACAAAAGGCTTTATAAAGCTTTCGTCTCAATTCATATTTAGCCGCGAGCAATCTGCGTTTGTGATCTCGTATATTTCGCTTCTCCGACATCTCTTACTGAGTTTCTCCCTCATCTTTTTGCAAAAAGCCGCTCCACGGTGGTAAAGTCTCATCTTGTGTGTTGGCCGAAGTTACAATAGTAACATTGAACCCTCGAATATGTTCGAAGATCTCGAAATGATCTTCCAGTTCCGGGGAGAATTCGCAAAACTCCGTTTCCATCGAGAATTGAATGGAGTTTTCCCGTATTTCGACCGGAGAATCTAACAGAGACATTACTGTCGATATTCTGACCGAAAAATTAGACATTCCATGCCCTCGGAGAGTGCTTTGTCGTGCTAGGTCACTGACATATCCTTTGTCTTTTTTTGACCCCAAGAATGGATTGGATCGAAACGACTTTCCTGTCGAACCCCTTTGTGTCTGTATGAATTTCTGACCGCGCGGAATCTCCATAGCCAATTTTCCATTTATTATTATTAAATCATAGGGTGCCTTAGGTACTAATCTTATTTCACACGATCCAGGAACTTCCATAACGTTGGCGTGATTCAGTTTGAGCAACGGATCCTGACGTGATACATCTTCGTAATGAAAATTGAGTGGAAACATAGTGATTGATTGAGACAAAAAAATTCCCTCCAGACAGAAAGAGAGTCTTTCCTGCACGGAGTAGTGAATAACTATAGAGAGATGTGCTTGGTTGTTGACCAACAGAAAGGATGCATGGGAAAAAGCTATCAGAAATACTCAGATGGATAGAAAAAAGAGGAAAGCAATCCATGAACGCTAAAAAAAAAGGGCCATTCATGGATTCTATTTCTTTGATTATTGCAAATAGGGACTAGCCGACCCACGGTCGGTCAAATCCCTATGAATATATGAAAGCTTCTTCCGGCGATAATTAACTGACTGCCCCATGGTGGCTGTTAAATAGGAGTCGACTCCCCTCTGAATGTCCTCATCTGTTATTTGATTTCCCGGTAAAAGGGACTTTTTCATTTCAATTATAATGGATTCCTGCTTTATTAAGGCATTTCGGTAGCTCACATCTAGGGACTTATCTTCGCGTAATGACTCAATATTACGCAATTCACTGCTAAAATCCCGGACAGCCCGACCCTCCCCTTCTGAAGCTGAAGGACCAGGCTGATCTTGGTTTTCGTGAAATACAGGCAGAGCCCCCTCTGGGGAAGGAGGTTGATTGAACCCCCCAGACATTCCTCCAGATGAAGAGGGGTAGAATTGTGCCACAGCTCTAGCGAGGTCTTCCATGAAGACATAACCTAGTTCCATTATTCCTCGTGAAAGAACAAGACAATAATCTAGTAAAAAAAAATAAAAGGTATTTCCCTCTATTGGGAATTTTCCTAATAAGTGGTAGATTACTAAAAAATGTGAAAACTGAAGTGTCGCGAAAGACTGGGATGGGAAACAAAACGGAATGTACCGGATTTTTAGCACGTGCAACCATCAAACCAGAGACCAAAGCGGGGCTCGACAAAACAGAAAGTATCATGGTACCCTTAGTCCAAAAAGCCTTCCCTGAAATGGAACTTTCATGCTAGTTCTTGCTCCAGCATGAAAGTAAATCTATTACGACCAGCGCGGTTGTTCTTCTTTCCTTTTCTTCTTCCAAGCCTTACATGCACTAAGTTACTGACACTTACGGAATATAAAATCTTACACTGTGCACTGACTATAGTCAACTTCTATTCGCATTGACCGTAGAAAGTTCCTTCCTATCCTATTGCACTGACCAAAGTAGGTCGAGTTGACCTTCCAATGCATTCTTTTCGATCTTGAACTACGATAGACTGAAGACGAAGCCAATTTCGATAAAAGGTGAAGTCGAAGCTACTCATTCAACAGGGACAGCTGGAATCTACGCTAGGATCCAACCTGCGCTGCCAGCTTTCTTCTCTTATTTAATTTTTAGTTACAGGGAAAGATAACTCCTAAATGCAGCCGGGATCTTATATATGATGCCGCTCGCCACAATAGAAAGACTGTTTTCACGAGCTTCTGTAAGCCTATCGCCTATTGGACAAGGCAAGGAAGAAGGAACTCTGATAAAGTAAAAATAAAGGTATTCCCTGGTTCGGTTTACCTGGGCCAGAAAAAGACTAGACACACAAACCGAAAGTCTTCTTTGAATCAAGTTCTCACTTCACTTACCCTCTCGCTACCTTCTCGTTGTTTTTGTTTTTGTTTTTTTTGACTTGTTGGCTAACGTTGACCGGCTTCGCGGGACCATTTCGGCCTACACAGGGCTAAGCTCTATTGGGCGTAGCTTATTCGATCCAAGCAAACTACTCGAAAAAACGAGAAGAAAGATCGACTCTTTTATCTAAGCAATTTCTTTGTTTAACTTTAAACAGACAGACGGATACGTAGTGGAATAAGGTGCTGCCACTATAGGTTCGAGTAAGCTGACTGGTCTAACCTCAGATTATAGGTCAATAAGTGAGACAGAGGTTACTGGGGAAAGGCGAGAAAGTAAGTCCATCAAAATAAGTCCATTTACTTCGTAACCTTTACTTGGAAGACTAAACCCGCGCCTTACCTAGGGCTGCAAGTAAGGACTTCACATCCGGATTGGACGCAAACAAGCGCACCAGCTATTTATATAAATTCCCCCTAAATGATCATAGGCCGGTCAGTTCAAAGCTCTAAGAGGGATAAAAACCTCCATATCTTACCACCGCTTTACTCTTTGAGTTGATAGCCAAAGAGATATTATAAATAATTAAGGGAGGGGGACCCACAACGAAGGAAGGGGGATACTACTAATGCTTGCTTCAATCGCTTTCTTTATCTTGTGGTCGACTGCAATTGAAAGATTCGTTCCTGTTTTAGGATTGGGGCGGTGTCCGCCCACTAATGTAAAGATTGGGCGGGGGAGAGGTTATTTCGACAAAAGATAATTTATTTTTGATTGAGTTCCAGGCTTAAGAGCCGAATTAGCCATTGGGATTGGTGTACAGACAAGACTGATTGAGATTTGTAATTAGCTGCAATAAAAGAATACGCTCTTTCGACAGAGAAGTGAACGACTCCGATCTGCAGATAAGAATAAGGATAACCTTGAAAGGAGTCTTCTTAGCTTGAAAGAGGCCTTGAAGGAGTGAAAGAGAGAAGATTGAGTAGCCGGGTGAATATCCTTTGCTATTGAATTTTAAGAAGCTGTGGCTCTTTCAATAAGATCTTGGACTGGGATACTAAGCAAGAGAGCCAAAGGGGCGAAACGAGATATAGATGACTGGATCAGTCTGGCTACAAGACCTTGAAAAGGGAATAAGCCCTGGGACTTCTTTTTTAGTTAGAGCTTTCAATTTATTGGTCAGTCATAGCTGCAGCTATAGCCGATAGACTAGGTCTATAGGGCATGCCCTTGAGATGTAGAAGGACTGGTCTTTTCCTATTTTAGGAAGGTAGAAGGCGCTGCCCTATACGTGCCTGCTCGCTTGAGCGACTCTCAGTCATTGTAAATAGATAGAAAGAGCACGAAAGTATACTGTCTTACTGGATCTGCTCTATGGAAATGGAATTGAAATCCTCTTAGTCCGATTCCTTACGAAGAAAGTCTGACTCTATCTGCTCAATAGCGAAGGGATTTGGGCAAAAGGTGTACGACTTAGTAGGAGAGGTTCTGAAAGAGTGAAGGTAGTACATCTTTCTTTTCCTTTTGATTGAGATGGACTCCTCTCTACTTCTGGGACGAGGTATGACTGAAATAGGAGAGGTGTCCTTCCTAGGTAAGACCAGACCTGGTTGATTAGTCTGCCTTCTGTGATCCGGGAATGGAAATTGGAAGGCGGTAGTTCAGGGACTGTTTTGGGGGCATTGATCCTAGGTCTTAATCTGTTGTCATCTTGGGGGATTCTTGTGGCATATCATCTTCCATATGTAGGTTTTTCCCAATCCTCATAATGGTCTTTCGATTGTTCCACCAATGCTACTGGAGCACTCTTGATGCCCAAAGTCTTATGGCCGACGGCTCTTAACTTAAGGGTTTACACTCACAATGAAAATGAATGCATCCCTTATTCGCCCTGGCTTGGTTAAGCCCAGAAGCGAAAACAAGGAAATCAGTACCGGAGACTCCTCCGATATAGGCAGGCTCTTTAGGGCGATTCTCCTCTTCCTTAGACATAAAATCTAGTTAGACCCACTAGGTAAATAAAGGAATTACCAAGGTCAGACACATATCGCAATCTTACATCTACCTTTGCCTTACCCACAGAAAGCCTTCGCACAGATTTCCTTCCTACGTTTTTAGCGGAGAGAAGAGAATAGTCTAGTTAGTAGTCCTACAGAAGCCAGAATCAATCCTATAGATTAGAAACTGTAACCTATAATATTATATGCATATCCTAACCAGGGAATATGCGCAGAAAAAAGCACCTTTTTTCACTTTATCACTGGATTGCGAACTTACTGATCCTTTTGATGAGAATGCCACTACTCTTACTTACTATCTTCAAAGCCGCCTATTGGCGTGTCTGGATCAGGTGAATCGCTTGGCTAGATATCTCCTTAAGCGATATATCGTTAACTCCTTAGTTCCGGATAAGAAGGGATAAGCACGAAAAACCCTAGCTTTCTGTCGATCCTTAGCTCCAACTTGCGTCAGATCCTTTTGCCCCTTACTCTGCTGGATGGAAAGCGGATGCAAGAGAACTCTCAATGGCTGCAAGTAGAACTGCCATTGAACTATATGGATAGCAACTCCCACCGGATGGAGATATCTTCACTTTTTTTTCAAGCCGCTTGCCGGTAAGAAAAAGAGACAGCTACTGGACACTACGGGGACTGTAAGCGATCTAACAGAACTGGCTTGTTGAACGGAACTCAGACTAGAGATATCAAATGACCCAGGGGACTGGACCTCTAGATGTAGCACTGGATGTAAGAAAAAAGTCGCAGAATAGAATAGATAGGCAAAGCAGCACTTAGCACTCCAACTAATGGCCTTAAGACTGTTGCAATTGGTACAACAGCTTCTCAGGGGATTCAATCAAGAAGAGTGGATTCTGGGCTACGCTAAACCTTTTCCTTTTCTTTTGCTGACCGGAAGGATTTGATGTCCAGACTGGATAAACATCTAAGAGCTTCTTCTTTGCATTTGCTTTGGGATTTCTCCCCTGCGCATTCCGAAAGTCAGTGCCACAGTCTCCTCTCCGGCTCGTTACAAGTATTCCACTCTAGCCTCTCTGCATGAATCCCATTCCGCCTCACTTGCAAGTCTTCAGAAAGGGGCGGTCCTGACCTATTAGGAAAGGGGAAAGCAACGAGAATCTTTCTACCTTCACGGGTGAACCTGGAAATAAAGAAACTAGCATTTCCCTTCACTCATGCGGGCGCAGAGTCACGAGCTCTTCATGGATAGAAGATAAAGATCTGGGTAAACCTCATCAATTCCATTCTATGTCGGGGCGGTGCCATCATTTCTCCCGGAAGGATTTCTTAAGGGGAATGATGAAAGAGGCTTGGTATTCGAACTCACGAAGCCACTTTCGAAGGGGAACTTCTTCCTTTAGGAGTTGGAATCTCTGAAAGCGGGGGAATTTACGGATCTTTTTCCATATCCCTAGCTCTCAAGAAGATAGGAGTATGTCATGGCTACGCGATCAATAGCGATATCGTCATAGCAGCGGAAGCTGACAGAGTCCTATTATCATAGCGAGGAAGGATAGTAGTATGAAAAGTAGTCCATTACATATGTATGGTATTTTAGTACTTATACCCGTCTAAGCGGCTAGTCTTTGACGTCAGGTTTAACTCAGGTTGGCTTTCCGTTAGGTTATAAGGAGGATTTACAGGGGAGAGGTGTGTGTCAGTAGAGACCATGTGCAAAAGATGTCGTTGGAACGCTTTAACAAACAAGGCCGTTACGTAGATGCTAACAAAGCAAGCCGCAGCTCGCGATCGATCTATGGACTTAGGTACTTAGAGCTAATCGTATCATAGCAGTTCTTTCCGAGTAGAAAGGTATTCTATTAAAAAGAGAACTCATTATGTAGTAATCTTTGGAAGTCAGTATTCTAGCCACTTCCTTCGCTATTGATGGGACATCTAGATCTAGGTCAGCCGCATCTGCAGTTGAAGCAGTTGACGGCCGGGCCAAGGCCAACAAGAGCCGTGTTTGCATTTGATGAGCCTGACTAGTAGCAGCAACCAGGTTATGTCTGTGCTGTGACTTTATATGAACCGTGTCAGAATGAGCATCAAATCAACAAAAAGTTATCAGCTTCTTTCTTAAGTGCTTCAGTTCGACGTGATCTATCGCAGACGGTTTTTCATCAGACTCTTCCCCTACTTTCCACGCATCATGAGCGGATTCACCTTTCTCCCTCTGCTACTCCAGCCAATTAGTCATCTGAATCTTAGAATGCGCTAATGGTTGGGGGTCCACCCAAGCTTTCTCGATCAAACTCTCTGACGTCGAAGAAAGACTTCGAGGAGCAGGGATGATTTGAAATAGTTTATTATACACTTAACACCAAGCCAATCTTGACTTAAGTAAGTACAAGCAAGGCTATGGACTCTATCAAGAAGGTATGGAACTTCTCGACGCACCTCTTGAAATTCCTTCTTTGCCACATCTCTCTTAGCTTATTTTATTTCGAGTTAGCGGTTAGAGGGAAGGATCACTCCTAAAAGCTGCCTTTCTCTTATATACGAGAGCACTGCTGCCACTTCTGAAGCTAGGGACTTCTTTCTGTCGATACCTTTACTTTAGAGAATGAATAGGGGCGAAGCGGTTGAATTGGCTTCCAAATCGATATTTCCTCTGCCTCTTATCTTTTATTTATATTTAAGGCACTCGAAGCATATTGGAAAGTTTCCAGTAGAGCGGGAAGGAGGCTTAGTCAAAGACTTTCAAGAGCTTGTTGGAGGGAATTTTTCAAAGGAAAGGGAAGAGCCCGGCAAAGTCCGAAAAAAGAGATTGAATACCCGGAATTCGCCGAGAAACCCCTCCCTTTGAAGTAATTCAATCTTTTCAGCCAGAGGTTCCAAGTCCGTAAGCTACTCTGATTGAACTCGACATCAGTGATTTCGAGCGTTACTGAAAAGCAAGGGCATTTTTGAAAAGACCCTACTACTAAACTAAGGTTCTTTTGAAGATTCCTTTGGTGGTCACCGGTGGGTTAACGATAGAAATCTGTCTTGGTGTTCATCACCTGGTTAAACAGGTAGTAAAGTTAGGCCGTCGATCAGGGTGGCTGTATGTTGCACTTTACTGTAAACAAGCATCAACATGCTTTATGCACTATTCTTCTTCTACTCACCCTAAGAGGTTGACCGAACTATCTGTTCCCATCTCTCTCACGAGGACGGGACTCCCAAGGATCATTCCCCCGTTTCACCGTAAGGTGATCCGTAGGCGTGATGATCGAGCAGATATAGTAGTCAAGTTGTATCTTTCTTTACTATAGCAAACATTTTTTAATTGGCTAAGAAAGTGGATAGATCAACTTTCTCTTCTATCTCTACTCCCCCTTCTAATGTGAAGGCCTTGGCTACCGATGCTGCGAATTCTTTTTTTTTTTTAAGAATTACTGCAAAGGTATGTTCCGTCTATCTCTAGTATTCCTTTGCTACAAGGAATGACTTGGGATCCGATCCGACCTGGAAGGCCACACTGAAGCCTATCCGATTGAAGGGCTCTCGTCGTAAGAAAGGAGTTCCATCTGTCTTCCGAGCCTTCCCCTTTGAAATCCATTCAAGGTTTCAACTTGCTGAGTCTCGGAATCAGTTCCGTGGGCGTCAACAAGCTAATTGGTTAGGCGCGTTGTGGTTTCCTTGGACGAGGTCTTGTTTTGACCCTAACAACGAACTCATCTCGCAGATAGGTTGTTCTGCATTTGAGGAAGCTGTTAGAGTCGGACATCCTTGTCCAGAGTTTGCTGAGGTTATGCCCAGCCTCGGCCGACTAGGTCAGTCTATAGAGGGTGGGGGGAAGCGTAGGATATTTCCCATAGGTAACTGGGTTATCCGGCGTGTTTTACATCCCCTTCATAAGTGGTGTATGACGGTTCTGTCGACACTCCGGGACTTTAAACCAAACCGCTCCGGTGGAACGGTTGGCAGGCTCATCTAGTATTCTGTAGATCTTAAGGAAAGCAGACGGGGATACAATCAATAAGCTTCCTGCCTGGTATCAGATTGGATGCACTGGCCAGGCTATCTCATAGTCTGGTACTCACTGCCAGTAGACTGAATCAGGTAGACAGTCAGCTCTCTTACAGCCGGTTACTGCGGGAGAGAGTGCTAGTCTAACTGCCGGTACGGGTATGCTAATAGATAGAGGATCCGCCAGTCCTAGAATCAGAAAGTAGCTTGTCTGCCGGACTGGCTGCTTCATTGAATGTGTCGATCTTATTCTATATAAGGAGTTGATTTGCATCCATCCTTGTCTGGCAGTTAGCTAAGCGAGAAGCTGTGATCGAGGAAGCCCCGCCCGGTAGTGCCTCTACTCTACTAGTCCTAGTACTAGATACTAGATAGACAGGCCGATCACCGGTGGCATAAGATCCTTCTCTGCTTGTCTAACTCAAGCCAGATAGCAGCAATCACTCGAAATAGTCATATGCGGAACACATGCAAGTCCAGATTTAAAGATAAGAGAGCCAAGTCTATCTCTTAAGACCAAAAGGAAATGTTGGGGGGACAGGTCTCTAGGGAATAAATGCCAGACAGAGGTCTAACCTAACCGTTTGTTTCATGCAGTGAAGCGGGCTAGAGCCAGGAGTACGGGATTGTTTGAAGGCCTTTCCGGTCCGGTTTCAGCCAACTATATATAGTGTCAAGGAATATAATTTATTTTGGGCAAGTAAAGTCAAAAGAAAGGGCAATATTCCAAAAAGTAGTTCCTGACTCCAATCAGTCAACTACGGGCGGTAAAAGAGCTGGTAGTGAATCTTCGGCGCAAGCTGTAGGAGTAGGACTAGTTTAGGTTTAGGCGAGGGAAGAAGCAACGGCTAACGAGATAGGGGCGACAAAGCGAGGGGATTGAGCCTTTCTCCTAGCGCAAGAGTTTTCGTCGCTGGATTAAGACGACTTAGCTACTTGTCTGAAAGCGGAAAAGGAAGCTGACTAACTTCATTCGGTAAAGCTAGATAGCAACCGAAAGAGGCCTGAATAAGCAAAAAAAAGGGGAAGTCATTGGATTATTCGCTTTGATAGGATTGTCTCCTTATGTGGTACTCGACCGGCTAGACTTCTATTACTTTTTTTTTTTAGTTTCTAATCGTGTTAAGCATTTCCTATAGCTGGCGAGAAGGGATCGCTTATTAACGAACCTGGCGAAATTCTAAAGAGGGATCACAAATTGCCCTATTTGTGGGACAGATGGGGAGGACGTTTTGCCATGCTTTGAAAGATTGTAGTTGGGCAAGATTTGTTTGGTCTGTTAGGCCAGAGATCTGGTCGCACTTCATTTCAGCCCCCTTACTCAATAGATTTATTAAAATATCCATGGTGCTGGTATGCATACAGTGTCGGAGCTTGAATGGCCTCTCATTTCATTTTTTAAGTAGCAATTCACCAACTCTGGGCCCAGCGCCATTCAATCTTGTAAACTCATTGACACCGCAATTGGAAAAAGAGATACGAACGGAGAGGAATAACCAATCGATGAAAGAACATGAAACCATTCTGTTTCAATAGAGGTACGAGATACGGTTGGGGGCAATGAAGTAGGTGAAGTGGTTGGATTTTGCGAGCTGTTCCAACCACTGCTGGATGTGATTCCAAGAGCCAAACGAGAATGAATACCACACAGAAGAGTAAAGACCAGGCTCCCTAATAGAATGTTTAACCGATCCATTCCGGATCGACCGAATTGGTACGGAAGTTGTAACATGGGAAAACCACATAAAACACAACTTATTTGAATAACCCGGTGACCTACCAATTGTAGAAGTAGGATCTTTGGCAAGCAAAAAGCACTTAAATAATACAATTCGAGTGTACCATCTTCTTTATCATTTCGAGGAAAAGGTGCGGGAGGAAAAGAAAACAACGAAGGGATCCGAATCGGACCTAAATGGGAATGACATGAAAAGTCTTTTTCAAAACCTAGTATTAAGGGCGTTACGACGATATACGAGAGGAATGGAGAAAAACTCGTGATTGGTGTGGAGGGGAAGATATTTTTATTATATAGTTCAAGAAAGAGTCGTCTCATTTCCTTACATTAGCCATGGAAGATAAATCAAAGTCAATATCTGTGAAACATGAGCTTATGATATAGCTACACCTAATTCCGAGAGAAGATAGGAAAAAGACAGAGGAGTACGCGAAACTGCCATTCTATGCTCAACCTTCTGACCACGAACAACTAAGACAGATAAATAGAGGACTTGAACCTGTAATGTGTACTTAAGGGCTAGATAGACAGATGCCTCTTCCTATCTTCCTTCTTGACTGGACCAAAAGATGGATAGATCTAATACGTTAATTGTTTTGATCACAGGTAGCGAAACCAAGAAAGAAAGGATTCGCGAGTGGTGCCTCTTTCCTTTCTATTTTTTGAAATTTCTTCGCCAATACCTTTTTTATAGCTTTCCTTTAGCTGCTACTTTTTTTTCCCAGTCCACGCCCAATCAGAGTAGTAAGTGTGCCTGCTCCGTCCTTCTTTGACGAAATGGATGCTTTAGGGGAAGGAGGGACTTCACTAAAGATGGTCTGTCTGCGCGCCTGGAAGGGAAGGCTTCCGTGCAGGTAGTTCAAGGCTGAGGTCAAGCTATGGGCGCAAGGAGGTCTAGTAAGTTCCTTCTTCGTCTTTTGCTTGTCATTGGGCAGGCGATGCCTTCTTCAATGAGATAATTTATCTTTAGCAAGAAGCAAGCCCTCTTCAAGCAAGCTGTCGAATATAGATTGAAGAGGGTGATCGTAGATCAGGGGAATCAAATCCCATTGCTCCAACCAACACATTTATATAAGCTAAACCTAATGTTTTGCCGGATGACAGGACGGGAAAGAAAGGCTAGCAGATCCTTTCTTAGGAGGGAGTCTCTATTTTCTTTTCCTAGCTTCCTCAAAAGCATGATGTAGCGACTTACTATTAATTAATAATGCGAGCTAGCATTTGGGGCTAATGTCTGTAGATGTGATACCTCCCGGTCAGAGACGGAGAATCGCTGTTATCGGATCTGGTAATAAACGTATGCTTAGTAGGGGGGGCTTGCTTTTGGTACTAAATTCCTCCTCCACCCGAGCGTTTATTGCTTTCTTTCTCGACGAAGGAATTGATAGAGGCGAAGAAAAAGAAGTGAAATCTTGACCAGTTCGTATAGAAGTCAAGGGAAGAGTTTTCAAGGAACCAGCTCCTGGGGACTTCTATTAAGAACGGCTTTAGGTCTTAGTATGTGGTACAGCATATAGAGTCGTGAGACGCTCTACTTCCTCTTGTTCAGTTATCGATTCGCTGGCTGTTTCCGGCTCGCCCAGATGCTTTGCGAGACTGAAAGCTTCATTTTGTGTTCGGTTGCGTTATCTACCGCAAAGAGGGACTCCCCCTTTCTATTAGAACAGTGTTAGTTCGCTATTACTGCCGGTCAGGCCGACGATAATTCTATTCTGATATTGCTATGTGCGCCACTAGAGCTTTGATCATATGCTTTGAGCCGAGTCGATGAGTTTGAATATTCATTCGTGTACGTATGCCATGTAGATTGAAAAGGGAGAAGCCCTAACTGGGGGAGTATAAATAGCACACCAGATGGATCATTCAATAGAAAGCCGAAGGCGAAGAGTTAACACCTCCAAAGGGCTGGGTGAGAGAAAGCGTCCTTTGTTGATACTTAGTGTACACCGCCACCTACTGAAATGGATTAATAAACGTTGCTTTCTATTGCTTGTAGCGGCGTTGCTTCCTTCCTTTTGTTCACCGCGTGAAATCTTGAGAAAGAAGGCCTTGTGGGGCATCTCCAGCAGCGCCAAAGAAGGAAGAAGTAAAGTGGGCGAACGAGAATCAGATAAATCAGAGTGTAGTAACCGCATTTCTTACAGCTGTAACCTTTCCCTATCGGTCGATCATCCGAGCATCCGATTCAATCCTCTCCTTTCAGTGATCTCATACCTCTTCGCTTAGCTCGAGTGATTGAATACCATAGCTACTAAGTGATGGAATACCGTTGCTTACGAGGACAAAAGGCCTGATAGGGAGAAGAATGTGAAATCGCTTGCTCGCAAGAGGAAGGAATGATTAGCTCAAGCCTATAGTATAGCGTTAGGGCACCTCACTCGGGGATTTTACCGATTGAAGCTTGCTTGTTAGAAGCTTTGGAAGTTTACTTGTTGCTTGTTGGCTCACTAATAGGGTCACGAACGGTAAGAAGATAAAGAATAGTTCCGATTATTCTGATTCTGCAACTGTAATCAATTCTATTCTATTTAGCTTTTCATTCAAGTCTATTGGCAGTTCATTCTCTCTTGGCTCTCCGGAATATTCATTCAACATGTTGCCCTAGGTAGAATGGGAAAGGACTCTGTGAACGGATCGCCCAGGAGATGGTGATTTTCTTTAGCAAGAAAAGGGAAGTGACCTTTACTAAACAAGCAACAGACTGACTACTTACTAAGGATCCGAAGGAGAACAGTAAGCGATGGAATTGATTACTAAGCTGAATAGAAAGTCATTCGATACCTTCGCTTACAGAAAGAGAAATAGTTAAATTGAAATAAAGGAACTATTCTTTATCTTCTTACTCAGGAGCTACCTTTTCCCTCTTTTTTTTAGACTGATTACCGAGTCTTCTATTCCTGTAAGGGGGAGTGGAGTGAGTTCATGGAGCGAGGTAGCCCCGCAGGGAACCCGGATAAATTAATCTATAGCTCAAGTGAAGTGACCAAAGAAGCAAGACTAAGCGCAAAAACAGAGATCGAAAACCCAGGACCAAAGTGTTTTCGTGTTATTAGCGTCTAGGCCGAAAAACTCGTGGCTAAGGTCCATGCACACTAGTTCAACGCGCTCACGTAAAACACACGAACTGAACTAGCAAGATTAGGGTTTGGTTTTTAAGACGGCGCAGACTCAAGGAAGAAGTTTGCTTCAAAGCTAGAAAGGCTTAATAAGCGCATCTCCAGTACACTGAGCTTACACCTTATTTTCAGCACATTTTTACGAACATTATTATTTATTATATTTTCATAAGTAGTAAAGATTTACAACTAGGGCTTTTCCCATACCATACATGCAAACATAAAAAATAAAACCAAACAAAGATAGTTAGCATAGATAGGAGTCTATCTCCAGTAAGCATCCGGAGTAGATCTCAACTAAAAAAGACAAAGAACACCATACATTAAAACACACTACTTTGCGTCTACAGACACTTATTTAAATCTTCTAGAAAGAGTCGACGGACCCTTTATGAAGCTTACGCACACATAGACAAACCAGCCACACAACTAAACACAACATTACAACAAAGTAAACAAACAACATATTAAGTTAAAAGAAAAGCAAAAACAAAGGACTTCTTAGTAGTTTCCCCCAGGTCTCCTGCGGATGATGGAGGCCGCCCTGATAAGCAGCAATTCGCGCTCTCGGATGAGAACCCTCCTTTGTTCTTCCAGAGCGCGAATGTGGTCCCGGAGCTCTTGTATCCGCTTTACCAGGACCTCCTCCTCGACAGGAGGCATGTGCTCCCAGAAGGCAGCCAGGGTTTGCTCCTGCTGGAGCTTTGCGTTCTCTACATTAATAATTGCTTGCTCAATTTGAAAAAGCGTTAAAGTGGTAACTGGTGGATCCATATCTATCTCCCCTTGCTTTGCCAAATAGAGAAAGCAGCTTCTATTTATAGACGTGGGAAGCTCTAAGCGAAAAAAAAAGAGTCTTTCGTTTTTCGCGGGTATCGCCACGTGGCTTAATCCCGAAAACTCTTTCAGGAATAGAACTTAATAATATAGCGCACATCAGAGAAGAGAGTAACCCCCTTTATAATAAGAGAGGCCCCCTGCGTCCTTTCTTCATAGATGGAGCAATCCTCACTCGACAGCTCGAAAGCGGATCAGTACAAACCCACGTGATCCGTATTCGCTTACGTACCAGGCGTGCTTCGTCGTACCCTGACTACTCCTCTTTCACTGGCTTCTACTTGTCTTTTACTGGCTTATTTGTACCCAGCTTCATGATTGAACTCCCCTCGGCCAATCGTCACTCGACAGCAGCTCCGTCCTAGCGTAGGCTGAAGAAGTAAAGCCTCTGCCTCTATCGCTTGATTGAAAGGATCAGACACTTTCCCCTACTTTTGACAGCAGAACGAATTATATTATTAATATAAGTAAGGTAAACTTGCTTTTGCCGATTGCACTCGGATAGCGGCCTGGGCCGTCCTGGAATGGGACAAAAAGAAATTAGATGGACTGGACTTGGGCTTTGTTTGGAAAGCCAGGAAAAGGTGGCATTTCCGGGCCAGGGCTGAAAATGGATCTGAATGCTAACATTGGGTGGGCTAACCTTCACTCCAATAGAATGGGGAAACGAGCAGAAGCATATTTTGTCTGCCATCCCTCAGGGCAAATCCGTGTTCATCACAGGCTCTGCTGGGACTGGTAAAACCCTATTGCTTGAGGAAATAAATTACTGAAAAAAATTACCAATATGTGGTTTTGTCATACAAAAAGATCCAATTTGTTTGGACTCGTTAGGTTTGGCCCATTACCTTGAGTGAGGCCGAACGTGTACACCTTTTGTTATGAAGATGTGATCTTATCCACCGATGGGTCTTGTTCTAAGCCCAACCCTCTCGTCTTAGGGTAGGATATCCAGAAACCTTCAATCACGGGAACTTCCCCTTTTTGGTAGACAGCCTATGTTGGGCTGACTAAGCCCACTATCCTACCTAATAGGGTCCCATCTTGTGTCGGGTTAAGGGCGCTTAGTGGAACCCTATTTCTTCACTTGTAGTCTAGGGCTTTGCTTGGCATTGGGCTTCGATATAGCTTGCTTTCCTGGTTTTGGATTAAACCTCTCCTAATTCAGTCTATAGGCTTAGAATTTAGCCCAGAAAGAAACCTTTCTTAGCATCCAATTGCTCGACTCGATGGGTACTTCTAGTGGTTTGCCGGAGAAGCTCTTGTATTTCTTTAAGGAGTTGGTTAGTGGCATAGACACCTCTTAACTCTAAATCGAATATTCAAGAGACTAAAAAGATCGGGAATGCACATCTAAAAGGAGAGGAACTTCACTCGCAAAAAAGAAAAAGATAAACGATAGACAGAAAGAGAAGGAATAGCGGGCAAAGCGATTCCAATGCTTAACGAATGGACCAATCCAAGACTTGGAATGCTACCAGAATCGACAGCAGCTCTTACCTTACTAGCACGATACCGAAATGGCCCTTAGCCGACTAAAGGCTACAAGACTGCTTCTACACCTACTACCCTCACTCTCAGATAAAGACAGAACGGACAAGAACTACTTTTACATCCTCAAGCTAGAAAGAGGATAGGCTATTGGGGCTTCCTGCGAATTCTGTGGAAGGTAACAAGACTGTAGAATATTCGAGGGACCACAAAAAGGGGAAGTCAACTGTTGCCTCTAAAAGGGCCCGGATACCGCCTAAACCAGTGCAAGGTTGTATTCCCAAGGAAGCTAGCATAGCAATAGGGAATCCATCTAGTATTGACTAAGGAAAGATGGTGCTGGGGGGTCCCACTAAGGTGAATGTTATTGAACCTTCTCATGCAAAAAAGCCATGCAAAGAATTCCTTCTACGTCCATTGCTACTGTAAGACAGACCACCAACAGGGGGAGATGTGGGGCCTACACACTTGGAACAGCCTCGCCAAGAGTCTGCACAGGCCCAGGAGTTAGGTTCTTTTATGGAGCTTTTAAAACACCAGTTGCAGTAGGAAGACCCCCTGACCCAGGGGAAAACATCTGTCCTTATCGCTTTATAGTGCCACAAGAAGTGACAGAGGTAGAGGGAGAGGTCAATTCTCACTAAACGTTCCTCTAGTAAGGCACCATCACCAGCGCACATGAGAAAAGGCCAAGGAGAAGGTGAGAGGAAGGTTCAAACACCAGGCTACACAGCCCTAAACTCAAGCAATGATTTATTGTAGCTATTGAGTTTAGTACACCGTACTCAAACCTATACCCACTCTCATACCCTACGGTAAGTGAAAGGAAGCAGTACATTCCACTTTTTAGGGAGGAGCTGAAAGATAGACCTTCCTCTTGAAACATGGGGTGAAGTATTGGGGAGTTACACAGCCACTGTTGGTCTTATATCCCTACCACCAAGACCAACAGCTGCGGATTCAATAGCATCGGCGAGAGAGAGAATTCCTATTGAGTTAGCTTTCCTGGGGGAGAGGATATTCTATAAAGGCTATACCACGACCACCCCATAAGCTACAGCTTCCCCTGCCGGAGTTGTGCTTGGTGGAATTCACGCCTCAAATCATCCATCACTTTCTCACCGACCTTTACCCATGCTAAACGTGTCCCAGTTTACTAACGAACCGGTGACGTAAAGCTTCTATTCTCAATTTATCCTTTCTTCCCCTCTGCAGCCTCACAGTTGTCTTTGATTTTATTGCCCATCGATAAAGGAATGACTCTTGGTGAGCCAATGAGCTCAAATCAAGCTAGAGAACTTCCTGAACCAGATAGTGTGACGGCGGAACTTATTGCTATCTATCAAATCCCAGAGTTTAGTTAAGAACCTCGTAGGCCGGGAATGCCATCAAGAAGCCTTTTCCTCTCGGTGTCAGTGTCAGCCAAGTTAGCATCGGCTTCCCCAAAGCCATAATTTTAAGCTGATGACATTGATGAGTGATCCAACAGTCTTGAGTGGTAGTTCTCAAAGGAGAAGGGATCCGAGGTACTAAGTAGCTATGGAATGAAGGCGAACTAAAAGCTTTCTCCCATTCTCCTCCAGGCTCTCCTCTGACCACGAGTGGCGTACTCTGATATGAGTAGATCAGATCAGAGTACCGCGCCAATGTCGTTTAAGACAGCTGAGTTTGACAGACTCTGTACGGGAAGAAGGGCGGGGACACTCATAAAATTATTCTTATTAATCACAGGTATGAGTTTTAGGGCGACGGGCCTACGCCTACTATTAGAAGTGCCCATCCTTCTCTCAGGTATTCTTTCGACCGCGTCTAAAAAAAGAAAAAACTTGACCTTTTTAAAGACATCCCTCGAGCTCCGCAGCTTTAACACCGGATGGAAGTACGGTCAGATGAATAGAACCAATACTATCTCAGCGACTATAGGTCGGTTGACGGCAAGGAAGGAAGTTAAGTTTTCCCCTATCCTGTATGATTTATAAAAGTAGGGTCTGTAGGCAAGTCTATTGACTTGTTACCATTTCTCTCCGCCATTAAAAGAGAAAGACCCCGCGCATCTCTTCCCTCTTCGAGCCAACCGTTCACTTCCTCTAACGAGCGAGTAAACAAAGTTAACCACTTACTACGTTCTTTCAGAACCTTAGATTCCATGAAATCAAATAATGATCCTCAGGAGCAAGAAGATGCTCCCAAGCGACCCCGGGGATCCAGCTCACTATCCGCCGTTATCCCTTTCCATTCCTACCCTATTCTCCATTCTTATTAGGCAGTCGCCATCACAATCGGAGTTCAGTTCCTCCTTCTCGCAATTAGAATCTAACTCGGAACCGTAAATCTCAACTGGAAGACTATTTGACATGGAAGAGTCACTGCCTAGGCGTACAAAAATATCCTTATTGTGGTATGCTCCTATATCATCCTACTGATCTTTTTTCGACAGCGCACTGACGGTGATATGCCTTGAACTTTTTGAAATGATACGCCACGACTGGAAAGGGGCTTGCTAAAGCCCATAGGCCTGTGCAGACGTGAGGAATGTATTCTTTCTTTCTCAGGCGGGGCGGAAAGACTCCGAAGTTGCCGAAAATCGTCCGCTATTAGATAGATGCGCCTTATCCGGTCTTTGCGGAATAACCGCAGTTGGTGGTTTAGTAAGGGCATTAGGAAAAGGCGTAACCGCTGTTTGAGAGATAACTAGTTACTTTATTACCTAAAGTTCACTTATTTGTAGCCTACCACTAGCTTTTTCTTTTTTGGAGGAAGTCCAAGATTATGCTGTAAGGCATCGATTTCCGGCCGATTGCCTTCTGCAAAGGTCTCTCTTTGACAGATTCTCTATAAAGAGTACGGTACGGATGAGAAGAACAGATAAGGGTCTTGCCCGATCTTCCCTTTACAGGTAGGATATGTGTTCGATAGGAACGTCCTAAAAATGTGGGGCGCGTTCCGTCTATATCAGTTAATATGCTGCTGGAGTTGGATTCTTTGAGCTGTTAAACAATAGATACATGGGGGTTTTAATAACGCCAGATCGGCACATCAATAGCAGCAGACGCAGAGGAAGAAATCCTTGCTCTTCGGGCTAAGATGCTGACTTTGCCGTGGAAAGAGTAATGAGAGGAAAGCCTTGACCTTCCCTTGTTCTACCCTTCGAACTCGGAGATTGAAAGGTGATTGAAGAAGATCACTCTATGCAGCGACAGAGGCAAGATCTCTATATGTTGATAGGACTGAGTCCCCCTTTAGAGAGAGATAGGGGGAGAGATAAAGCAATCGGCAGGGAGGCATTACTCCCACACGGAAAAAAAACGTGCAACCAACCTTTCCTTCCTCCTCTTCTGGGCATGTCTGACTAGTGTAATCAGTCCCTTGCTTTCCTTCCCCGCTGTCACTTCGCCGGAAAGAAGTTCCTTCTAATTAGATAAGGGATATGCTTTTGTAATAGCAATTGGATGCTTTCTCAACACGGATTCCAAGGCTTATTCACCATCAAGCGCGGTAAGAGCTGCTATTTACTCAAGAGCGGCTAGTCTTGCAGCGGCAACTGCTTGAGCTCCTACTCTCACTGCGGTTACGAAGACAGCAAAGGGATATTTAAAAGAGGGAGCACAAGAGCTCTGAGTCATCCAACAAGGCTTACTGGAAAAGACTAGAAGAGTAAGGTCATCAGTCCCAGAGCCTATGAGTGCTATGCAAACAGCACTGATTCACCAGAAAGACCGTGACGGTTCATGTCCAGCTCCTTCTATTCTATAGTTCCTTCCCCCTTTCCTTCACCACCAGCTGGAGCGCAGTCTTCGCCGGTCTCAAGGTTATCAACAAGACAAGACCGATAACGTGGCTACGAGCTCTTTCCTTACTCAGACAGACCCCAACCCCAAGCGGGCACGGTGACAAGACTTTGATGCGGGGTTCGGAAGATAGGCTT